GTGTGCATTATTATAATATTGTAAATAGAAACACATTTGGTTAAAAAATAAACTACTCGAGGGCTTCCTGTTTCCGGGGGGTTTGCAGGATCGTTAGGCATCTCAGGAGTTTAGGGGGGTAGGGGGGTTTAACGCTTAAAAACCTTCACCCAGGGCGATATATTAGGGATCTTAGGAGTGAGTAAACACGGTTTATGCTCTTGATATACGCATATGCAACTCTTGTGTTATGACTTCTAACATGGATACTATTCCTTGCTACCTAGGATAAGTACGACCTTGTTAATAAGGTTACGTGCACTGTGAGATGCCAATTGAAAGGAAAAGAAGAAAAAAAGAACCTTGACCCGCTAGAGAGAACGCCCGGCATGGGGGGTCATCTCGCCGGATGATTGCCACCATTAACTTATGTAAGCGTCGATGAAAGTGGGAGGAGTAATATCAATCAATGGCCCTGAAGTAGGAACCAAATGCCAGGAATAATTCACTAGGTGAAACCCCCACAATATCTGTCCCTGACCATCAATAACCGTGAGCGCGTATTTGTGCTGGTTGGTAGGCTCTTACTGCGTATAATAATAAGAACTTAACGAGATGGGGGTTCGTGGTATATATTTGTTAATGAATGATTAGTTAGGTCTTAGAAGTTTGTCTTATGTAAACCGTAGGTTAATGGTGGTGTATGAATGGGTTAAGCCGAGTTATGGTGATTATACATATATGTACTAAATCATCCTATATATGGTTTACATAGATTAATGGTGTTTATACATATATGTATATACGGACTACAAGGAGTAGTTTAGGCTAGAACGCTAGCTTTGGGAGTTAGTGGTGAGGGTTAAAATCCCCCCTCTTTGAGCAGTAGGGGGGACTTTAACCTCCAACATTCGGCTTACAAGGTCGGTGCTCTGTTTGAGCTACTAGTGCACAGGAGTTCAAGGGTTTTGTTTTCCAGTCATCCGGCTAGGGGCATGAAGATCAGGAATAGGGCAAAGTAAAGTAGAGAGGCTACTTGTCCGATGATGATGAATGGGTGTTCAACAGGTATGCCACCGATTCAGGTTAGGATGGCTACATCAGCGACCAGGATTCAGAATAAAAGTTGAGTAAGGGGGCGGAATGTGAGGCCTCGTTGTTTGGATGTATGGAGTGCAGGGACTAGTAATAGGACAAGGATTGAGGCTAAGAGCGCTAGTACACCTCCTAGTTTGTTTGGGATTGAGCGGAGAATTGCGTACGCAAATAGGAAATACCACTCAGGTTTAATGTGGGGCGGGGTGACAAGCGGGTTAGCGGGGATAAAGTTGTCGGGGTCTCCCAGAAGGTTAGGGGAAAATAGGGCTAGCGAGGTTAGGGTGATAAGGATGGCTGCGAAACCAAGGATGTCTTTGTATGAGAAGTATGGGTGGAATGGAATTTTATCTGTGTTTGAGCTTAGCCCAAGGGGGTTGTTTGAGCCTGTCTCGTGTAGGAAAAGTAGGTGAATGACAGTTAGGGCCGCGATGATGAAGGGGAATAAGAAGTGGAAGGCGAAGAACCGGGTCAGGGTGGCATTGTCTACGGAGAAGCCGCCTCAAATTCATTGAACGAGGGTGTTCCCAATATATGGTACGGCAGATAGTAGGTTAGTGATGACTGTAGCTCCTCAGAACGATATTTGTCCTCAGGGCAGGACATAACCGACAAAGGCTGTTATTATCACGAGGAGTAGTAGTACCACGCCAATATTTCATGTTTCTTTATAAAGGTATGAGCCGTAGTACAGGCCTCGTCCGATATGGAGGTAGATGCAGATGAAGAAGAAGGATGCGCCGTTGGCATGTATGTTCCGGATGAGTCAGCCGTAGTTTACATCTTGACAGATGTGTGCGACAGATGAAAAAGCGGTAGCAATATCGGAGGTGTAGTGTATGGCTAGAAACAACCCCGTGAGAATTTGGGCGATTAAACAAAGACCAAGTAGAGAGCCAAAGTTCCATCATACCGAAATATTAGATGGGGCCGGGAGATCGACTAGCGCGTCGTTAGCGATTTTTAGTAGTGGATGGGTTTTGCGGAGACTTGCCATTAAAGGTTCTTATAGTTGAATACAACGGTGATTTTTCGATTCATTAGTCCTGGTTAAAATCCTGGTAAGAATTATGACTTATTTTATGTCTTTGTTATTGTTTGGGCTGGTGTTAGGTCTGGTTGCTGTCGCCTCTAATCCCTCGCCGTATTTTGCCGCGCTAGGGTTAGTTGTGGTGTCCGGCCTGGGTTGTGGGGTCTTAGTGGGGCATGGGGCTTCCTTCTTGTCCTTAGTTCTTTTTTTGATCTATCTAGGGGGGATACTGGTTGTATTTGCGTACTCAGCAGCTTTGGCTGCTGAGCCTTATCCGGAAAGTCTCGGCAGTCGCCCTGTGGTTGTTCTTATGGCAGCTTATTTGTTGGGGGTGGGCTTAGTAGCCAGTTCATTTTGAGGGGGATGATATGAGGTTTCTTGGTTGTCTGTGGAAGAGCTCGGTGAGTTTTGTGCGTTGCGGGGCGATGTTGGAGGAGTGGCGATGATGTATTCGTCTGGCGGGGGAATGTTAGTAGTTAGTGCTTGGGTGCTTCTTCTTACGTTGTTTGTTGTGTTGGAGCTGACCCGGGGTTTAGGTCGTGGCACGGTTCGCGCCGTCTAAATATGAGGGGGAGAGTGGCAAGTATTAGGGTGAGGAGAAACAATGTCAGGTAGGTTTTGATAGCCCCGTGCTGAGTGTTGCTTGTAGTCGTGATTAGGGGGGTGTTTATTGAAACAATTGCTTTAGGTCCTGACTTCTCTAATCAGGTTTGGTCAATTATTTGGGTGGCGATTGTCTGACCTAGTCCTAGGTTTAGTTTTGGGGCGAGGCGATGGGTGAGTGCTGGGAAAAATCCTAGTATATTGGAGAAGTGGTGGGGAAGTAGTTTGGGTGTGGGTTTAAATTGCTTGTTTGTCAGGGAAGCAAGTTCTAGGGCTGTTAAAAGGCCAAGGATGGTGACCAGAAGGGCGGCTAGTTTCAGTAAGGGGGGTATGGATATGATAGGGGTCTTTATAGGGGTAATGTTTGAAGTGATGAGTAGGCCGGCTACGATACTTCCTCAGGCAAGCCGCTTGATAGGGCCAATGACAGCTGGGTTGTTTTCATTAATAGGGGGGAAAGAGTTAAATCGGGGGTGGCCCATAGACACAAAGAAGACCAGGCGGAGGCTGTAGATAGCTGTGAAAGAGGTGGCTAGTAGTGTGAGCGTGAGGGCCCAGGCGTTGAGGTAGGAAGTATTTAGGGCTTCAATGATTGCGTCTTTAGAGAAGAAGCCGGCTAAGAAAGGGGTACCGGTGAGGGCGAGGCTCCCGATAGTAAGGCAGGAGGATGTGAAAGGTGTGAGATTGTGTATTCCGCCCATTTTCCGGATGTCTTGCTCATCGTTTAGGCTGTGGATAATTGAGCCGGAGCACAGGAAGAGTATTGCCTTAAAGAAGGCATGGGTGCAGATGTGGAGGAAAGCAAGTTGTGGTTGGTTTAGTCCAATGGTTACTATCATTAGGCCCAGCTGACTTGATGTTGAGAAAGCCACGATCTTCTTGATGTCATTTTGAGTAAGCGCACAGGTGGCTGTAAATAGTGTGGTGAGGGCCCCTAAACAGAGGCAGGTGGTGAGGGCTGTTTGGTTGGCTTCTAATAAAGGGCTCATCCGAATCAATAAGAAAATGCCTGCTACAACCATGGTGCTTGAGTGTAGTAGGGCAGACACCGGCGTTGGACCTTCTATGGCTGAGGGAAGTCAGGGGTGTAACCCAAATTGGGCTGACTTACCGGTAGCAGCAATAATAAGGCCTAGAAGTGGAAGTGTGAGGTCAGTGTCACTAGTGTTTGAGAACATTTGGTGTATTTCTCACGAGTTCGTGTTTATAGCCAATCATGCTATAGCGAAGATTAGTCCAATGTCCCCAACTCGATTGTAGACAACTGCCTGGAGGGCAGCAGTGTTTGCATCAGCTCGGCCGTACCACCAGCCGATAAGTAGGAAGGACATAATACCTACGCCTTCTCAGCCGATGAAAAGTTGAAATATATTGTTGGCTGTAACCAGTACGATTATGGCGATTAGGAAAATAAGTAGGTATTTGAAGAACCGGTTCATATGGGGGTCTGAGTGTATGTACCAGGATGCGAATTCTATGATTGATCAGGTGACGTAGAGAGCAATAGGAGTAAAAATGGTTGAGTAGATATCGAATTTCAGGCTAATGCTGATGTCGAATGCAATTGTGTTTATTCAGGTTCAGGTCGTGACAATTGTTTCTGTGCCCTCGCTTACAAATAAAAGTAGTGGTAACAGGCTTACCAGGAATGCTAGTTTTACTGCTGTCTTTACTTGGGTGAGGGCTCAGTCGGGGGTCTTGGGTTTTGGGCTCATGGTTGTGAGGAGGGGGGCGATTAGTAGTGTAATAATGATTATTAGGCTTGAGGATATGATAAGAGGGATAGTGTGCATAGCTACTACTTGGAGTTGCACCAAGAGTTTTTGGTTCCTAAGACCAGTGGATGACTATTATCCTTTAGAAGCTGGTGAGTGAGCCTCGGGGTTCAACCGAGGTTGCGAAGGTTAGCAGTCTTCGTTGCTTGCGAGCCTCTCTCGGTGGGCAAGGGGGCTTCCACCCCTGTTTTTAGAATCACAATCTAATGTTTTTGTTAAACTATGCCTACAAGAAGTCCAACCTCAGATTAGTTCGGGTTTGAGAATTAATAGTGTGAGGGGTAGTAAGTGAAGAGCTATTAGTAAGTGTTCCCGGGTGTGCGAGGGCTCTAAAGCAAGGATATGTGACGGAACCGGGCCCCGTTGCGTCATAAGAAATATATATAGTGAGTAGGCTGCGGTAATGAGGGTGCCTGCCCCTGTGAGGGCGATTGTTCAGTAGGACCAGTTGAATAGGGAGGTCAGGATTATGAGTTCCCCCATTAAGTTAGGGAGGGGGGGAAGGGCTAAATTAGCAAGGCTGGCAATGAATCATCATGAGGTCATCAGGGGTAGTAGCATTTGTATGCCTCGGGCCAAAATTATTGTTCGGCTGTGTGTTCGTTCGTAGTTTGTGTTTGCTAAACAAAAGAGGGCGGAGGAGGTTAGTCCGTGAGCAACCATTAGAATTAGGGCGCCGGAGAACCCTCAGGGGGTTTGGATGAGAATGCCTCCCACTACTAGTCCTATGTGGCTGACAGATGAGTAGGCAATTAATGACTTTAAGTCTGTTTGTCGTAAGCAAATTGAGCCAGTTATGATTACACCTCATAGGGCAAAAATAATGAAAGGATAACTCAGTTCCTTGGTTAGAGGCTCGAGGGTAACAAGTATACGTATCATGCCGTACCCGCCTAGTTTTAGTAAAACTGCTGCAAGTACTATGGAGCCCGCCACGGGGGCTTCTACATGGGCCTTGGGAAGCCACAAGTGTACTCCGTACAGTGGTATTTTTACTAGGAAGGCTAGTAAGCAGGCTGTTCACCATAACTTATCTGCATATGTGGTTAGTGGGGCTGGGTTAGAGTATTGAAGGGTTAATAAAGAAAGAGTTCCTGTGGTATTCTGTAGGAGGAGAAGGGCCACGAGAAGCGGTAGTGATCCTGCCAAGGTATAAAATAAAAAGTATGTGCCTGCGTTGAGCCGCTGTGTTTGGTTTCCTCAGCGTGTGATTAAAATAAGGGTTGGAATTAGGGTGGCTTCAAATATGATGTAAAATATAATGATTTCTGTAGCGCCGAATGCTATGATTAGGAAAAGTTGAAGGGAGGTTAAGAGGGTGATGTATATTCGTTGGCGATTTAATGGTTCAGGGGCCATGTGACTTTGGCTAGCGAGAATCATTAGGGGGAGAAGTCAGCAAGTTAGGACGAGGAGGGGGGTAGAAAGGGGGTCCGTTGCTATGTAAAGGTTTAGGCAAGATCAGCCTGTTTCTGAGAGGTTCTTTAATCAGCTTAAGCTGATTATTGCGATTGTGAGGCTGTGGAGTAGTGCTGTTGGCCATAGTCATTTTGGTGGGGTCAACCATGCTGTAGGTATGAGCATTAGGGTGGGGATTAAGATCTTTAGCACTGTAAAAGGTTGAGGCTTTGTAGACGGTCAGTGCCGTGGGTACGGGCGGTGGCTACTAGCAGGCCTAGACCAGCACTTGCTTCACAAGCTGAAAAAGCTAGGAGGAATATGGGGGAGGGTGAAAAGCTAGTGATGGAAAGTTGTATAGCCCATAGAGATAGGGCAATAAATAAAGAAAGTATTATACCCTCAAGGCAGAGCAGGGCAGAGAGGAGGTGGGTTCGGTGAAATGCTAGTCCTGTTAGTCCTAGTATAAAGGTGGATGAGAGGGCAAAGTGGGCAGGGGTCATTAGGTTACTACGGAGTTGAACCATAAGTTTTTGAGCCGAAATCAAATGTTTTCTTTAAACTAATTACCTATTCGGCCCACTCTAGGCCGCCTTGTAGTCACTCATAGATTAAGCCGAGGGTGAGAAGGACTAACACAAGGGATGCTCAAGAAAATGTGAGGAGGGGGGAGTCCAGTTGGTTTCCTCAAGGGAGAGGTAGGAGGAGGGCGATTTCTAGGTCGAAGAGGAGAAAGAGGATGGCGACTAGAAAGAATCGGAGGGAAAAAGGAAGTCGAGCCGAGCCTACGGGGTCGAAGCCACATTCGTAGGGGGAGAGTTTTTCATGGTCGGGGGATATAAGGGGCAGCCAAAAGGATACGAGGGCTAGGAGGGTGGATAAGGAGATAGTGATAACAATAATTGTGATGACTAAGTTCATTATCTTTCCTTGGATTTTAACCAAGACCGGGTGATTGGAAGTCACTTATACTAAGTTTAGTACTAGAAAGATTATGAGCCTCATCAGTAGATTGAGATGTATAGGAAGAGTCAGACAACGTCTACAAAATGTCAGTATCAGGCAGCTGCTTCAAAGCCGAAGTGGTGCTGGGAGGTGAAGTGGTGTTGAATCTGTCGGAGTAGGCACACGGCTAGGAAAGTAGATCCAATAATAACATGGAGTCCGTGAAATCCTGTCGCTACAAAAAATGTAGAGCCATAAACTCCGTCTGCGATTGTGAAGGGTGCTTCATAGTACTCTATGGCTTGTAGAAAGGTGAAGTAGAAGCCGAGTAGAATGGTTAGCAGTAAGGACTGAATTGCTTGTTTTCGTTGGCCTTCCATAATGCTATGGTGTGCCCAGGTAACTGTTACGCCGGAGGCGAGTAGAACTGCTGTGTTAAGTAGTGGGACTTCAAAGGGGTCGAGGGGGGTGAGTCCAGTAGGGGGTCAGCAGCCGCCTAGCTCTGGGGTAGGGGCTAGACTAGAGTGATAAAAAGCTCAGAAAAAGCCTAGGAAGAAGAATACTTCTGAGGTAATGAATAGGATTATTCCGTATCGTAGGCCCTTTTGGACGGGGGGTGTGTGGTGGCCTTGAAATGTCCCTTCTCGTGTGATATCCCGTCATCATTGATACATTGTGAGGAGTAATAGGACGAGTCCGAGGGTTAATAAGATTGAAGAGTTGAAGTGAAATCAGATTGCAAGACCTGAGGTCAATAGTAAGGCAGCGACCGCGCCTGTAAGCGGCCAAGGGCTGGGATCGACTATGTGATATGCGTGTGCTTGGTGGGCCATTAGACGTTTTCTTGTAGGTAAAGGCTTAAAAGAAGTACAAATACATAGGCCTGAATTATTGCTACGGCTACTTCTAGTAGTGTCAATAGGAGTAGTACGGTGCTTGTTAAAATTGCGACCGTTGTTATAAGAGGGAGTAAGATGAATGCAGCTGTGGCAATTAGTTGAATAAGTAGGTGGCCTGCTGTGAGATTGGCTGTCAGTCGCACCCCTAAGGCTAGGGGTCGAATAAATAGGCTAATTGTTTCGATAATAATAAGCACTGGGACTAGAGGAGCGGGGGTTCCTTCAGGGAGGAGGTGTCCGAGCGCAATAGTGGGCTGATTGCGTATACCAACAATTACTGTGGCTAGCCAAAGGGGGACAGCCAGGCCCATATTTAAGGATAGTTGTGTTGTAGGGGTAAAGGTGTAGGGGAGTAGTCCTAGCATGTTTAGTGTGATGAGAAACAGTATTAGTGAGGTGAGTAGTAGGGCTCACTTATGTCCGCCTAGGCTTAGAGGTAGTAGAAGTTGCTGAGTAAACCGATTGATAAACCAGTTTTGTAGGGTGAGTAGCCGGCTGGTTAGTCATCGGGAAGAGGGGGTTGGGAGTAGTAGTAGTGGTAGGCTTAAGGCCAAGACTATTAAGGGGATTCCGAGGAGGGAGGGGCTTTCAAACTGATCGAAGAAGTTTAGTGTCATGGTCAGAGTCATGTTTGGGGTTTGGGCGTTTCTGTGGCCTCAGGGTTTGGTTCGTTGGGGAAGTTATGAGCTAAAACTTTGGGTGGGAGGATTAGTAGAAAAATTAGTCATGAGTAAAATAGGATCGCAAATCATGGGAGGGGGTTGAGTTGGGGCATGTCACTAAGGGTGGTCGGGAGTCACCATTTTTTAGCTTAAAAGGCTAACGCTAGGCCCTGCTTAGCTTCTTAGCGAAGCGTCTTCAAGTATTAAAGATGATCAGTTTTCAAAGTGTTCTAGGGGGACAGCTTCCACTACGATAGGTATAAAACTATGGTTAGCTCCGCAGATTTCAGAACATTGACCGTAGAATACCCCTGGGCGGGATGCAATAAATGCTGCTTGGTTTAGGCGTCCGGGTACGGCGTCCATTTTTACGCCTAGAGCGGGCACTGCTCAGGAGTGAAGGACATCTTCGGCAGTTACTAATACTCGGATTGGGGATTCAACAGGAACAACTATTCGGTGGTCAGCTTCCAATAGTCGGAACTGGCCGGGGGCTAGGTCTTGCGTTGGAATTATATAAGAGTCAAATCCTAGGTTTTCGTAGTCAGTGTATTCGTAACTTCAATATCACTGGTGGCCGATTGCCTTGATGGTGAGGTGCGGGTCATTAATTTCGTCTATAAGATATAAGATTCGAAGGGAGGGCAGTGCAATTAAAATTAGAATGATAGCTGGCAGAATGGTTCAGATGACTTCGATCTCTTGGGAGTCAAGGATATATTTATTTGTTAGTTTAGTTGAGACTATAGCAACAATGATGTAGAGGACTAGCGTGCTAATGAGAAAAACGATTATTAGGGCGTGATCGTGGAAATGTAGTAGTTCTTCTATTACTGGAGAGGCTGCGTCTTGAAATCCTAATTGTGAGGGATGGGCCATTATTGTCCAAGGCACGTGGGGACTAACCCACAATGTTGCTTTGACAAAGCAGTGTAATATATCTTTTACTAGTGCCTTAATGAAGAAAGTGGCAGAGTGGTGATGTGGCTGGCTTGAAACCAGCCTATGGGGGTTCGATTCCTTCCTTTCTCGTTTAGTTTGTTTGTACTTGTACGAATGCAGGCTCCTCAAATGTGTGGTAAGGAGGAGGGCAGCCATGTAGTCATTCCACATTTGTTGTGGACAGTTCTACCGAGAGAACTTCACGTTTAGCTGCGAAGGCTTCTCAGATAATGAATAGGAATATAATGACGGCTACCAGGGAGATTAGTGATCCGATTGAGGATACAGTGTTTCATAGGGTGTAAGCATCTGGGTAGTCTGAGTAACGTCGGGGCATGCCGGCTAAGCCAAGGAAATGTTGAGGGAAGAAGGTTAGGTTGACCCCTAGGAACATTACGCCAAACTGGATTTTAGTTCATGTGTCGTGCAGGGTGTACCCTGAAAACAGCGGGAATCAGTGTACAAAAGCTGCGATGATAGCAAAGACGGCCCCCATTGATAAGACATAATGGAAGTGGGCTACCACATAGTATGTGTCATGAAGTACGATGTCTAGGGAAGAATTCGCCAGTACAATTCCTGTTAGTCCTCCGACTGTAAACAAGAAAATAAAGCCTAGAGCTCATAAAAGTGGGGTTTCTCATTTAATTGCTCCCCCATGCAGGGTTGCCAGTCAGCTAAAGACTTTAACACCCGTGGGGATTGCAATGATTATTGTGGCGGATGTGAAGTATGCTCGTGTGTCTACGTCCATGCCGACTGTGAATATGTGGTGGGCTCAAACAATAAACCCTAGTAGGCCGATAGCTATTATAGCTCACACTATGCCTATGTAGCCAAAGGGTTCTTTTTTCCCTGAGTAGTAAGCAACAATGTGTGAAATTATTCCAAAGCCTGGAAGAATGAGAATGTACACCTCGGGATGTCCAAAGAATCAGAATAGGTGTTGGTAGAGGATTGGGTCGCCTCCTCCTGCAGGGTCAAAGAAAGTGGTGTTTAGGTTCCGGTCGGTGAGAAGTATGGTAATACCAGCAGCAAGAACAGGCAGGGAGAGTAAAAGGAGGACGGCGGTAATCAAGACGGACCATACGAACAGGGGGGTCTGATATTGAGAGATGGCTGGGGGTTTTATATTGATAATTGTTGTAATAAAGTTAATGGCCCCTAGAATTGAGGACACTCCTGCCAGATGAAGGGAAAAAATTGTTAGGTCAACAGAAGCTCCAGCATGGGCTAGGTTACCTGCTAGTGGCGGATAAACTGTTCATCCGGTCCCCGCCCCAGACTCTACTCCGGAGGAAGCAAGGAGAAGGAGAAAAGATGGGGGAAGCAGCCAGAAGCTTATGTTATTTATTCGGGGGAATGCTATATCTGGGGCCCCAATCATTAGGGGGACTAGTCAGTTTCCGAATCCTCCAATTATAATTGGTATAACCATAAAGAAAATTATTACAAAGGCATGGGCGGTAACAATTACGTTGTAGATTTGGTCGTCTCCTAAAAGTGCGCCGGGTTGGCTTAGTTCGGCACGGATAAGTAAGCTTAAAGCTGTGCCTACTATTCCAGCTCAGGCACCAAAAATCAAGTATAGGGTGCCGATATCTTTGTGATTGGTCGAGAAAAATCAACGTGTGATTGCCACAGGTAAGATGGCTGAGTTTTAAGTGGTGGGTTGTAGCCCCATAAAGAGAGGTTCAAGTCCCCTTCTTATCAAGCACCGAGGTGTCAACACATTAGATTGCAAATCTAAAGTAGTAGATTATCGTCTACCGGGGCTTTCCCTCGCCTCTGTCGCCGGACAGGCGGGGGAAAGGTAGATGGATGCTCGCTGGTTTGGGCGTTTAGCTGTTAACTAAAAGTTTGTAGGATCGAGGCCTACCCATCTAGTAAGGCTTTATCTTAATTAAAGTGTCTGTTTTGCATGCAGAAGATGTGGGGTAATGTCCCGCAAGTCTTACAGGGGCTGGAAGGTTTTCACTCCCGCTTAGGGCTTTGAAGGCCCTTGGTCTGATTGCTAGCCTAAGCCTCTTACAGGGTTAGCAGGGTCGCTAGAGAGGGGGCTGAGGGGAGTATTAGGGTGGTTAGTGCGGCTGAGATGGCGAGGGGCATTGTGGGGGGTGGTGGGGGGAGGCGTCAGGGGGTTGTGCCGATAAGGTTGTTGGGTGATATGGTCAGGGTTATGGCGTAGGAGAGTCGTAGGTAAAAGTACAGGCTAAGGAGGGCGCTTAGTGCGGCGATGGTTGCGGGCAGGGCTAAGTCTTGCTTTGTCAGCTCTTGTAGGATAAGTCATTTCGGTATGAAGCCTGTTAGGGGGGGGAGGCCCCCTAGGGACAGTAGGATTAAGGGGGTGATGGATGTGAGGGCGGGGGCTTTGGTTCATGAGGTGGCTAGAGTATTGATGTTTGTGGAATTGGTTAGTTTGAATACGAGGAATGTTGCGGATGTTATGGTCATGTAGGTGATGAGGGTGAGAAGGGTTAGGGAGGGTGAAAATTGTAGTACGAGGATTATTCAGCCCAGATGGGCGATGGAGGAGTAGGCTAAAATTTTCCCTAGTTGTGTTTGGTTTAATCCTCCCCAACCACCGACTATGGTGGAGGTTAGTCCTAGAAGCACAAGGATTGTTGGGTTAGTGGGCTGAAGCTGTAGAATGAGGCCAAAGGGGGCGAGCTTTTGTCAGGTGGAGAGTAACTGAGAGTTTGTAGGATCGAGGCCTTGAAGTACTTCGGGGAGTCACGAGTGTAGGGGGGCTAGTCCGATTTTAAGTGCAAGGGCGATAATAATCATTGTCGTGGGCAGGGGGTGGGATATTTGTTGAATATCTCATTGTCCGGTGAGTCAGGCGTTGGTAGTGCTTGCAAACAGTAGTATGGCAGCCGCTGCCGCTTGTGCTAGAAAGTACTTTGTTGTGGCCTCAACTGCCCGGGGGTGATGGTGTCGTGCCATAAGAGGCAGGATGGCAAGGGTGTTTATTTCGATACCTATTCAGGCGAGTAGTCAGTGTGAGCTGGCAAAGGTGATAGTTGTGCCTAGGCCTAGGCCTAGGCATAAGGCTGATAAAATGTAAGGGCTCATTGGTAAAGGCAGGACTTTAACCTACATGTTCGGGGTATGGGCCCGAAAGCTTAATTAGTTGACTTTACTAGGAAGTGGTGTAGTGGGAGCACGAGGATTTTTGATGTCCTTAGGTTGGGTTCGAGTCCCTTTTTCCTAAGAGCTGGAGGGGTTTTAACCCTCGTAATTCACTCTATCAAAGTGGCCCTTTGTTCAGGCACGGCTCCTATTTTATGGTTGGGGGGGCAGCCCTGTCAGTGCGATGGGGAGGGACATATGTCAGATGATAAAGGCTAGTGTGAGAGGGAGGAAGTTCTTTCAGATTAGGTGTATTAGTTGGTCGTAGCGAAATCGCGGGTATGAAGCCCGTACCCACAGGAATATGATGGACAGTAGGGCTGCTTTGGTTATTAGGTTTACTGCGGTTAATTCTGGGATTGTTGGGATGTGGGAGGCTCCCATAAATAGCGTGGCGGACAGTGTGTTTATGAGGAGGATGTTAGCATATTCAGCTAGAAAGAATAGGGCGAAGGGGCCCCCAGCGTATTCTACGTTGAACCCTGAGACCAATTCTGACTCGCCCTCTGTGAGGTCAAAGGGTGCTCGGTTAGTCTCTGCTAAGGTTGAAATGTATCATATTGCGGCTAGGGGTCAGGCTGGCAGGATTAGTCAGATGGCTTCTTGGGTGGTATTAAAGGCTTGTAGGGTAAAGCCTCCAGTGAAGATAATGGTGCTTAGTAAGATGAGGCCTAGGCTTACTTCGTAGGAGATAGTTTGGGCAACAGCTCGAAGGGCCCCGATTAAGGCGTATTTCGAGTTGGAGGCCCAGCCTGAGCCTAGGATGGAGTAGACTGCGAGGCTTGATAAGGCTAGGATGAAGAGAATGCCCAGGTTCAAGTCGATCACGGGATAGGGAAGGGGTATGGGTGCTCATAATGTCAGGGCTAGTGTTAGTGCTAGCATGGGTGTAATTAAAAATAGAAGTGGGGATGAAGTTGAAGGTCGCACGGGCTCCTTAATGAAAAGTTTAACCCCGTCAGCAATAGGTTGTAATAACCCATAAGGGCCGACGATGTTGGGCCCCTTGCGTAGCTGTATGTAACCTAAGACCTTTCGTTCAAGCAAGGTCAAGAATGCGACGGCTAATAGTACGGGGACGATAAAGGTTAGGGGGTTGATGAGGTAGATCAGGAGTGTTGAGGTCATAGTTAGGGAGAGGATTTGAACCTCTGTTCCAAGGGTTTAGGCCTTTCGCAATTACCGAGCTCTGCCACGCTAACACGCCATTATCTCAGGCGTAATAGGGTGTGTCCTATTGCCTATTTTAGTTGGTTTCATCAGGTAAGGGTAGGGCGTGTCTTTAACATGGGCCCTCTCTTCTCGGTCCTTGCGTACTAGAAAAGATCACATCATAGATAGAAACTGACCTGGATTACTCCGGTCTGAACTCAGATCACGTAGGACTTTAATTGTTGAACAAACAAACCCTTAATAGCGGCTGCACCATTAGGATGTCCTGATCCAACATCGAGGTCGTAAACCCCCTTGTCGATAGGGTCTCTAGAAGAGGATTGCGCTGTTATCCCTAGGGTAACTCGGTCCGTTGATCGGCTTTGCCGGGTCTTTATGGTCAGAATTTCTGTTAATTAGAGCTGGGGCTCTTATTTGTGAGAGGGGGTGTTCTCATTCCGCGCGGGGGTTTTATATTACCCCGTGGTCGCCCCAACCGAAGACATTGGAACAGGGGGTATTTGTTTCCGTCTTGTGTTGAGACGAGTTAACATACTCTGTTCTAGTGTCTAAAGCTCCATAGGGTCTTCTCGTCTTATGTAGCTATCCCCGCTTCTGCACGGGGAGATCAATTTCATTGACTGGATAGAGGAGACAGCTAAGCCCTCGTTGTGCCATTCATACAGGTCTCCATTTAAAAGACAAGTGATTACGCTACCTTCGCACGGTCAAAATACCGCGGCCGTTAAACTATTAGTCACAGGGCAGGCGGGACCTCTTATTCGTTGATTGCAAGAGGCGATGTTTTTGGTAAACAGGCGAGGCTTATATATGTTTGCCGAGTTCCTTCTCTTTCTTTTAGTCTTTCCCTTGGGGCACACCAGTGTGGGGATAACGGTAACTTATTGGGGGGTCTTCCTGTTACTTGTTTCTTGGACATTGCCCTCTTTGGTTGGGGCCGTTAAAGTTCGGTGGGGGGTCCGTTCCGATTTACACTCGTGCGGGGAGAGGGGGTGGCCCTCTTATTACTCATATTAGCATAATCTTTTCCATGTTTGCATGGAAGGGCCTGGTACATTTAAGGGAATAAGATTAAATTGTCGGGATAGGAGGGTGGAGGGCTATACTTGAGCTGTAACGCTTTCTACGAGGATGGCTGCTTTTAGGCCCACCTAGTATATGGTCTAATATATGATCTTTATCCTCTTAAAAAAGTTGTATCTTCTATCAAAGGGGCTGTACCCCCTTTGATTAACTCTCTCGGTCTCTTCTTGGCCAAAAGGGGGTCATTTGAAAGTGTGGGGGAAAGGGCCGGGAGGCTGAACTTTTATCCAAGTCCCAGGCAACCAGCTATAACTAGGCTCGGTAGGTTTGTCACCTCTACTCAAAGCTCTTCTCACTCTTTTGCCACAGAGACGAGTTCGCCCTATCTATAGGCTGTCTTGGAGTAGCTCGCTTAGTTTCGGGGGCTCAAACTGAAGGGCTCTTTGCTTGGGTTTGCTGGCTAAATCATGATGCAAAAGGTACGAGTTAAAATCTCTGCTTTTTATTACTTTTCTGGGTTGTTTCATTTCTCTTTCAGCGTTCCCTTGCGGTACTTTTTCTATTGCTCTTGTGTCTTTTTCTATCGCCTATACTAAAGGGGAAAAATGGTTTGTTTAAGGTTTGTGAAGGGTGTTAGGGGTTATTGATGTTTGCGTGTTGTTTTAAATTAAAAGGCTAGCTATAGGGTATCAGAGCAGCCCGATTTGCACGGGCGACTTCTCAGTGTAAGGGAGATGCTTTGCTGTCTTAGCTATGTTCTGATTTTACCAAGTACACCTTCCGGTACACTTACCATGTTACGACTTGCCTCCCCTTTGTTTTATGGTGGTTTAATTACTTAGTCTATTGGTTTGGGGAGAGTGACGGGCGGTGTGTGCGCGCTTTAGGGCCGGTTTCAGTACAACGCTCTATTTTGTGCTTACTGCTAAATCCTCCTTCAAGTACACGTTTCAGTGCACTATCCGTATGCACTTTGTTAGGGAATGTAGCCCATTTCTTCCCCTTCCATTCGCTACACCTCGACCTGACGTTTTGGGGTGTGCCAATTTTGCTTACTATTAGGCCTTTACAGGGTAAGCTGACGACGGTGGTATATAGGCGGGGAAAACAAGAAAGGGTGAGGTTGAACGGGGGTTATCGGTTCTAGAACAGGCTCCTCTAGGTGGATCTTAAGCACCGCCAAGTCCTTTGGGTTTCAAGCTTGCGCTTGTAGTTCCCGGGCGGATAATGGGGGTAGTTCATTATCATAGTTTAGGGCTGGGCATAGTGGGGTATCTAATCCCAGTTTGTGTCACAGCTTTCGTGGGGTCAGAATTCTTAAAGTCACTTTCGTAGTTGAGCTTCTTATCTTCGGGTGCGTATAACAGCCTTGAAGACATTTGACTTTATTTTAAGTAAGATCATAACCACCCTTTACGCCGGTGCCTATCAACTTGGGCCTCTCGTATAACCGCGGTGGCTGGCACGAGTTTTACCGGCCCTCTTAACCCTAGCTAAGTCAAGTTTTCACTCATTGCTTAATGTTTATCACTGCTGGGACCCCTTGGGGGTGTGGCTATGAGCAAGGTGTCGTGGGCTTGTTTGTTGTGCCTGATACCGGCTCCTTATTCCCTATATAGGGAATTGTAGGGCATTTTCACAGGGATGCGGATACTTGCATGTATAAGTTAGGCTAAAATTGATAGTAAAGTCAGGACCAAACCTTTGTGCTTACGGAGCTTTCTAGGGCCCGTCTTAACATCTTCAGTGTTATGCTTTAGGTAAGCTACGTTAGC